ATTAGAGAATAGACAGACGTCTGTTGGCATTCCAGCCTTCCTTCTCCTTTCAGGGCCTATCCGAAAGAGGATCGTACCTCTTGGTCGTGAATATCTGAATAGGACGAACCCGCCTCCGTGGATATCTTTGCTTCGGAACAAAGCAATTAGAATTAGGCTCGGTCAACTGGAATGTGTATTATCCGTATGGGAGATCTTCCAATTGAGGAGATCCATCGACCTGAGACGAAGAGAAAGGTCTATCTATCTTCTTTAGTTATTCAATGAAACCAATGATTCGTTATTGGAGCAGATAGCAACAACCATTTCAGCGGACATGCGTATTTTCCGATGGATTTACATGGTTTCATTAGTATAAATTGTTTGATGTAGCGAGTAATAGGCTCTTTCGCCGTTCAAGAATTCTTGTTTAAGCAGTTCATATCATCCACACATAGTGATCTAAGATTTCAATTCTTCCATGTTTCAGCAGTAGCATATTGTTCCACGGAGTTAAGGCCAAAAAGATGGAAGAAACAAGTGTTTCCACGACTCTACCATCCGGCCAATTCTGTTCCACTTAATCCCCTTTTCATGGGCACATATCTTTACGGCTAAGGAATGGGGAATCTTTCTCCTGTTACATGAATCAAATGTTTCATTTCATCCGGGAAAAGCCATCTCTTTCTCAACAATGTCTTTGTCATTTGATCCAATAGCGTTCCGTTAGATAGGAACAGATTTGATAAATACTGATAACTCTCGGATAGAGTATTAGAACGGAAAGGTCCATTAGATAATGAACTATTGGTTCTAAAACATCTCTGGCGATGAATCAACAATTCGAAGTGCTTTTCTTGCGTATTCTTGATGAACCAGCGTTTATATATAGATGTAGGAGGATTTGTTTGGGAAGCAATAAGCCCCTTTGACATCTCTTCATCTGCAAAGAATTCTCGACGTGAAAACACAGAGACAGAGGGCTGATCTTTGAATAGGGAAAAGAATGGATCCGCAGGGTCCCAAATGAATTGGCTTGTTCGAAAAAAGCCTTGTTCTTTGGAAGATCTATCTCGTGTCTGGTACTGCATGGTTCCACTCTGCAAGAACTCCGAATCATTCTCTTGAAGCTCATCCTCTTTATGATAAATGATCCATTTGCCCCGAAATGACCCAGTCCAATAGGGAAATCCCAATTCAGTGGGCCTTTCGATACAATCAAATAGATTAGGGCGCCATATTCTAGGAGCCCAAACTATGTGATTGAATAAATCCTCAAACTCCGATTCGTATTTTTCATATAGAAATCTCTGATCAACGATAGAACAAGATCCATTTTGCATCATATCTAACTGATTCCTTGGTTCGGACCGAAGAAGTAATGTCACTCGATTATTATCAAACTGACTGCAATATTTTTCTGTCCGTGAGGATCCCGCCAGAGCCAGAGTGCCTTCTACTTCTAATAGTAATAATAGTAATAGGCCATGAACTAGATCAGAATCATTCTCAACGAATCCATAAGAAGTGATCCAATTTTTTTCATCGTGTCTGGATGAAGACCAAAGATCTTGAGCGACCGATCCGGCAGAACAACTCAAAAGATAAAGAAGTATCGTTAATTTCTTCATGCTCGTTCCAAGTTCGAAGTACCATTTGTACAAATAAGAATCCCCTCCCTTACATGATTTCTTCTTCATATAGATAGATATAGGATCTATGGGGCAATTACTTAGAAGTACATTTTGTGTAACAGCCCTTCCTATCTGATAGAAAAGGATCCCATGATCCTGAACCGATCTTATCTGGGATCGAAAATCCCAAGTTTTTCTATGAAGAGCTGATCTAATTGTATTAGTTTCTATAATGGATTTCTTCTGTGTAATACTAATTGATAGGGCCTCATTGATAAGTGCTACAAGATCTCGCGCATTGGAACCCATGGTTATGGACCCGAATCCGTTAGTATGGAACATCTTCTTTTCCAAGTGAAATCCCCTAGTATATGAAAGAATGAAAAAGTGCTTTCGTTGTTGTGGAAGAAGAAGCCTTCGTATCTTAATGCATGTATTTAATTTATTCGGAGCTATTAGAGCGGGATCCACTTTTTGGGGAATATGAGTCGAAGCAATAACAAGAATCTTTCCAGTGGAACATCTTTCACAATCCCTGGAGAGATAGTTCTCTAATAGACCGAGGGATAAGTAATTCGACTCATTCACATGCAGATCCTGAATGTTTGGAATCCATATTATGCAAGGAGACATTGCTTTTGCTAATTCGAATTGAAGGGTGATATCAAATAGGTCTATTTTCGGCGTCATATACATAGTTAGCACATTCGTCATAGTTAGCAGCTCCGTATCAATATCAAGGTCATTATCAATATCGTCACTATCATCAATATCGTCACTATCATCAATATCGATATCATCAATAAGATAACCTTTAGGCTTGTCATCCAGGAACTTGTTCGGAAATACCGTAATGAAAGGAACATAGGAGTTTGTCGCTAGGTATT